GTCCCTGTAGCTTAAATTAAAGCATGGCACTGAAGATGCCAAGACGGAACACTACCCCAAGGACAAAAGACTTAGTCCCAACCTTACCGTTAATTCTTGCTCGACATATACATGCAAGTATCCGCGCCCCAGTGCAAACGCCCCCAACATCTTACCAAGACAAAAGGAGCAGGCATCAGGCACACCACCAAACCGTAGCCCAAGACGCCTCGCCCAACCACACCCCCACGGGTACTCAGCAGTAATTAACATTAAGCAATAGGCGTAAGCCTGACTTAGCCAGAGCAACCATGGACCGGTAAATCTTGTGCCAGCCACCGCGGTCATACAAGAGGCCCAAATTAACTGTACACGGCGTAAAGAGTGGTCCCAGAATATCATTAACCAATTAAGACTAAACCCTTACCCAAGCTGTCATAAGCCCAAGGTACCCTGAAACCCAACCAAAAATGATCTTAATTACCAAGACCTATCCAACCCCACGAAAGCCAGGACACAAACTGGGATTAGATACCCCACTATGCCCGGCCCTAAATTCCGATGTTCCCAACACATAAAACATCCGCCCGAGAACTACGAGCACAAACGCTTAAAACTCTAAGGACTTGGCGGTGCCCTAAACCCACCTAGAGGAGCCTGTTCTATAATCGATAACCCACGATACACCCAACCACTTCTTGCCAAAACAGCCTACATACCGCCGTCACAGCCCACCTTCATGAAAGCACAACAGCGAGCCAAATAGCCACCAACCCCGCTAACAAGACAGGTCAAGGTATAGCCTACGAAGTGGAAGAAATGGGCTACATTTCCTAAAATAGAAAACCCACGAAAGGGGGCCTGAAACCTGCCCCCAGAAGGCGGATTTAGCAGTAAAGAGAGACAATCATGCTCTCCTTAAGCCGGTCCTAGGGCACGTACACACCGCCCGTCACCCTCATCATAAGCCCCCCTAAACCCGCTAACTAACACAACAACTCAGCTAAAGATGAGGTAAGTCGTAACAAGGTAAGTGTACCGGAAGGTGTACTTAGCATACTCAAGGCGTAGCTACAACACAAAGCATTCAGCTTACACCTGAAAGATATCTGCCCACCACCAGATCGCCTTGAAAGCCCACTCTAGCTCCACCAACCACAATCAACAAACCCACTAACCCCACATCAACTAAAACATTACCCCCAACCTAGTATAAGCGATAGAAAAGTACAACACCCACGGACGCTATAGATAGAAGTACCGCAAGGGAAAGATGAAATAACAATGACAACCCAAGCACCAAACAGCAAAGATAAACCCTTGTACCTTTTGCATCATGATCTAGCAAGAACAACCAGGCAAAGAGACCTTAAGCCTGCCACCCCGAAACCCAAGCGAGCTACTTACAAGCAGCTACCACGAGCTAATCCGTCTCTGTTACAAAAGAGTGGAAAGACTTGTTAGTAGAGGTGAAAAGCCAAACGAGCTGGGTGATAGCTGGTTGCCTGTAAAACGAATTTAAGTTCTCCCCTAGTCCCTTCCTACCCAAACCAAACCAACCTAAATTCCCATGTAACGGACTAGGAGCTAATTAAAGGAGGTACAGCTCCTTCAACAAAGAACACAACCTCCACTAGCGGATAAGACCCCCCCCCCCCCCACCATCCGTAGGCCCTAAAGCAGCCACCACCAAAGAATGCGTCAAAGCTCCCAAACCAAAAAATCCAAAAACAACACGAATCCCTATACCCCTAACAGGCCAATCTATAACAATAGATGAACAAATGCTAGAACGAGTAACCAGGATATCACATCCCCTTAAGCGCTAGCCCGCATACCACTAACAGCACAACCACAATGCCACCCTCAAGACCAAACATTGCACACACCCTGTCAACCCAACCCAGGAGCGCACACTAGGACGATTAAACTCTGCAGAAGGAACTCGGCAAGCCCAGGGCCCGACTGTTTACCAAAAACATAGCCTTCAGCCAAACAAGTATTGAAGGTGATGCCTGCCCAGTGACATTACGTTCAACGGCCGCGGTATCCTAACCGTGCAAAGGTAGCGCAATCAATTGTCCCATAAATCGAGACTTGTATGAACGGCCAAACGAGGCCCTAACTGTCTCCTGCAGACAATCAGTGAAACTGATCTCCCTGTACAAAAGCAGGGATAAACACATAAGACAAGAAGACCCTGTGGAACTTAAAAATCAATAGCCACTACACACCACCCCACAAACCCACCAGGCTTACCACCTTAAAATGTTGGCTAATATTTTTAGGTTGGGGCGACCATGGAGAAAAACAAATCCTCCAAAAACAAGGCCAAACCCCTTAACCAAGAGCAACCCCTCAACGTACTAACAGTACCCAGACCCAATAAAATTGACCAATGGACCAAGCTACCCCAGGGATAACAGCGCAATCTCCCCCAAGAGCCCATATCGACGAGGAGGTTTACGACCTCGATGTTGGATCAGGACATCCTAGTGGTGCAACCGCTACTAAGGGTTCGTTTGTTCAACGATTAACAGTCCTACGTGATCTGAGTTCAGACCGGAGCAATCCAGGTCGGTTTCTATCTATGACTAATCCCTCCTAGTACGAAAGGACCGGAAGGATAGGGCCAATGCCCCTAGCACGCCCTCCCCCCAAGTGATGCCTCCAACTAAATCACCAAAGGGCTACACCTATCTCCCCCCGAAAATGGTTGCTAGTGTAGCAAAACCCGGCAAATGCAAAAGACTTAAACCCTTTAATCAGAGGTTCAAATCCTCTCTCTAGCTCCTCCATGATATGACCTTACATTCCCTCAACCTACCCCATCATAACACTAACCTACGTAATCCCCATTCTAATTGCCGTAGCATTTCTCACCCTAGTAGAACGAAAAATCTTAAGCTATATACAATCCCGAAAAGGACCAAACATCATTGGCCCATTCGGACTACTACAACCCGTCGCCGACGGAATTAAACTATTTATCAAAGAACCCATCCGCCCCTCCACATCTTCACCACTCCTGTTCATCACAACCCCAATACTAGCCCTCCTCCTCGCACTAACAATCTGAATTCCCCTCCCTCTACCATTCCCCCTTGTAGACCTAAACCTAGGCCTCCTATTCCTCCTAGCAATATCCAGCCTAGCAGTCTACTCAACCCTATGATCAGGATGAGCATCCAACTCAAAATACGCCCTAATCGGTGCATTACGGGCAGTATCACAAACCATCTCCTACGAAGTAACACTAGCCATCATCCTCCTATCTATAGTCATACTAAGCGGAAACTACACCATAACCACTCTCGCCACAACGCAAGAGCCCCTATACCTTATATTCTCCTCATGACCCCTTGCAATAATATGGTACATCTCAACACTAGCTGAAACAAACCGCTCACCATTTGACCTTACAGAGGGAGAATCAGAGTTAGTATCAGGCTTCAATGTAGAATACTCAGCAGGGCCATTCGCCCTATTCTTCCTAGCAGAGTACGCAAACATCATACTAATAAACACACTAACCACCCTCTTATTCCTAAACCCTAGCACGCTTAACCCACCCTCAGAACTATTCCCCCTCATCCTAGCCACAAAAACCCTACTCCTCTCCTCAAGCTTCCTATGAGTCCGAGCCTCATACCCGCGATTCCGATACGACCAGCTCATACACCTCCTATGAAAAAACTTCCTCCCACTAACACTATCCCTACACCTCTGACACACCAGCATACCAATCTCTTACGCGGGCCTACCTCCTTACCTAAGGAAATGTGCCCGAACGTAAGGGTCACTGTGATAAAGTGAACATAGAGGTATACCAACCCTCTCATTTCCTAAACCTTAGAAAAGCAGGAATCGAACCTACACAGAAGGAATCAAAATCCTCCATACTTCCCTTATATTATTTCCTAGTAAGGTCAGCTAACAAAGCTATCGGGCCCATACCCCGAAAATGATGGTTCAACCCCCTCCCCTACTAATGAGCCCCACCACAAAACTCATCTCAACCGCAAGCCTACTCCTAGGAACAACAATCACAATTACAAGCAACCACTGAATAATAGCCTGAACAGGACTAGAAATCAACACCCTAGCTATCATCCCCCTAATCTCAAAATCCCACCACCCACGAGCTATTGAAGCAACAACCAAATACTTCCTAGTACAAGCAGCTGCCTCCGCATTAGTACTCCTATCAAGCATAATCAACGCCTGATCCACTGGACAGTGAGACATCACCCAACTCACTCACCCCCTATCATGCAACCTACTAACCACTGCAATCGCCATCAAACTCGGCCTAGTCCCCTTCCACTTCTGATTCCCAGAAGTCCTTCAAGGATCACCCCTTATCACAGCCCTACTCCTATCAACAATAATAAAATTTCCACCAACCTCCATCCTACTACTCACATCACACTCACTAAACCCCCCACTACTAACCTTCCTATCTACTATATCCATTGCCCTAGGGGGCTGAATAGGACTCAACCAAACACAAACCCGAAAGATCCTAGCCTTCTCATCCATCTCCCATATAGGCTGAATAACTATCATCATCATCTACAACCCAAAACTAACCCTACTAACCTTCTATATCTATGTCCTCATAACAACCTCCATCTTCCTAACCATAAACACAACCAACACCTTAAAACTACCAGCATTAATAACCTCATGAACCAAAGCCCCCACATTAAACACAACCCTTATACTAACACTCCTATCACTAGCAGGCCTTCCTCCACTAACAGGTTTCCTACCTAAATGATCAATCATCCAAGAACTTATCAAACAAGAGATAACCACAGTAGCTACAACAATCGCCATACTCTCACTCCTAGGGCTCTTCTTCTACCTACGCCTAGCATACTGCTCAACAATTACACTTCCCCCCAACCCATCAAATAAAGCAAAACTATGATCCACTAAAAAACCAACCAACATCCTAATCCCCACATTCACATCACTATCTATCTCACTCCTACCACTCTCCCCTATAATCCTCACCACCATTTAAGAAACTTAGGATAATATAAAACCAAAGGCCTTCAAAGCCTTAAACAAGAGTTAAACTCTCTTAGTTTCTGCCAAGATTCGCAGGACATTAACCTGCATCCTCTGAATGCAACCCAGATACTTTCATTAAGCTAGAATCTTCTAGGCAGGTGGGCTTCGATCCCACGACAACCCTAGTTAACAGCTAGGTGCCCTAAATCCAACGGACCTCTGCCTAAAAGGCCCTGATGCACTTTAAGCGCATATCAATGAGCTTGCAACTCAACATGAACTTCACTACAGAGCCGATAAGAAGAGGAATCAAACCTCTGTAAAAAGGACTACAGCCTAACGCTTAAACATTCAGCCATCTTACCACATTACCTGTGACCCTAAATCGATGACTATTCTCAACCAACCACAAAGACATTGGCACTCTTTACTTGATCTTCGGCGCATGAGCAGGCATAATTGGCACCGCCCTTAGCCTACTCATCCGTGCAGAACTCGGCCAACCCGGAACCCTACTAGGAGACGACCAAATCTACAATGTAATTGTCACCGCCCATGCCTTCGTAATAATCTTCTTCATAGTAATACCAATCATAATCGGAGGGTTCGGGAACTGACTAGTCCCCCTTATAATCGGTGCCCCCGACATAGCATTCCCACGCATAAACAACATAAGCTTCTGACTACTTCCCCCATCCTTCCTTCTCCTACTAGCCTCTTCCACAGTAGAAGCAGGAGCAGGCACAGGATGAACAGTCTATCCCCCCCTAGCAGGAAACCTGGCCCACGCTGGAGCCTCAGTAGACCTAGCCATCTTCTCCCTCCACCTAGCAGGTGTATCATCCATCCTTGGGGCAATCAACTTTATCACCACCGCCATCAACATAAAACCCCCTGCCCTATCACAGTACCAAACCCCACTATTCGTGTGATCCGTACTAATCACAGCCGTACTCCTCTTACTATCCCTACCAGTCTTAGCTGCCGGCATCACCATACTTCTCACAGACCGCAACCTAAACACCACCTTCTTCGACCCTGCAGGAGGAGGAGACCCAATCCTATATCAACACCTCTTCTGATTCTTTGGACACCCAGAAGTATATATCCTAATCCTCCCAGGATTCGGAATTATCTCCCACGTAGTAGCCTACCACGCAGGCAAAAAAGAACCATTTGGCTACATGGGTATAGTATGAGCCATACTATCAATCGGATTCCTAGGATTTATTGTATGAGCTCACCATATATTCACAGTAGGAATAGACGTAGATACACGAGCATACTTTACATCCGCCACTATAATCATCGCCATCCCAACAGGAATCAAAGTCTTCAGCTGACTAGCTACGCTACACGGAGGAACCATCAAATGAGATCCCCCCATGCTATGAGCCCTTGGATTTATCTTCCTCTTCACCATCGGAGGTCTCACAGGAATTATCCTAGCAAACTCCTCACTAGACATTGCCCTGCACGACACATACTACGTAGTAGCACACTTCCACTATGTCCTATCAATAGGTGCCGTCTTTGCCATCCTAGCAGGATTCACTCACTGATTCCCCCTATTCACCGGATACACCCTGAACCAAACATGAGCCAAAGCCCACTTCGGAGTCATATTTACAGGCGTAAACCTAACCTTCTTCCCACAACACTTCCTAGGACTAGCAGGTATACCACGACGATACTCCGACTACCCGGACGCCTATACACTATGAAACACCCTATCATCCATCGGATCATTAATCTCTATAACAGCTGTAATCATACTAACATTCATCATCTGAGAAGCCTTTGCCTCCAAACGAAAAGTCCTACAACCAGAACTAACCTCCACAAACATCGAATGAATCCACGGCTGCCCGCCCCCATACCACACCTTCGAAGAACCCACCTTCGTCCAAGTACAAGAAAGGAAGGAATCGAACCCTCGTACACTGGTTTCAAGCCAGCCGCATACTAAACCACCTATGCTTCTTTCTCAATGAGGTATTAGTAAACCAATTACATGGCCCTGTCAAAGCCAAGCCACAGGTGAAAACCCTGTATATCTCTACATGGCCAACCACTCACAACTAGGATTCCAAGACGCCTCATCCCCAATTATAGAAGAACTAGTCGAATTCCACGACCACGCCCTTATAGTCGCCCTAATAATCTGCAGCCTAGTTCTCTACCTACTAACACTTATACTAATAGAAAAACTATCCTCAAACACCGTTGACGCCCAAGAAGTCGAACTAATCTGGACAATCCTTCCAGCCATCGTCCTAATCCTACTCGCCCTACCATCCTTACAGATCCTCTATATAATAGACGAAATCGATGAACCAGACCTAACCCTAAAAGCCATCGGACATCAATGATACTGATCATATGAATATACAGACTTTAAAGATCTGTCATTCGACTCCTACATAATCCCCACAACAGACCTCCCATCTGGACATTTCCGACTCCTAGAAGTCGACCACCGCGTTATTATCCCAATAGAATCTCCAATCCGCATTATCATCACCGCCGACGATGTGCTACACTCATGAGCAGTACCCACTCTAGGAGTAAAAACCGACGCCATCCCAGGACGACTTAACCAAACAGCATTCACCACCACCCGACCAGGAATCTTCTACGGTCAATGCTCAGAAATCTGCGGGGCCAACCACAGCTTTATACCCATTGTAATTGAATCCACCCCACTCACTCACTTCGAAACCTGATCCTCAACACTAACGTCCTAATCATTAAGAAGCTATGCATCAGCACTAGCCTTTTAAGCTAGACAAAGAGGAACAACCCCCTCCTTAATGATATGCCTCAGCTCAACCCAAACCCATGGCTCTCCATCATAATCATATCATGGCTAACATTTTCACTAATCATCCAACCCAAAATCCTAGCATTCACACCCACAAATCATCCCACTAAAAAAGCACCCACAACCACCAAAAACAACCCTTGAACCTGACCATGATCTTAACTTTCTTTGACCAATTCTCAAGCCCATACTTCCTTGGAGTACCATTAATCCTCCTATCAATACTAGCCCCCACCCTCCTTCTCCCCACACCTAACAATCGATGAATCACCAACCGCCTATCTACACTACAGCTGTGACTCATCAGCACAATCACCAAACAACTCATAACCCCACTAAACAAGCCAGGCCATAAATGAGCACTTATCCTCATATCACTAATAACACTACTACTATCAATCAACCTTCTAGGCCTACTACCATATACATTCACCCCAACCACCCAACTATCAATAAACATAGCCCTTGCCCTCCCACTCTGACTCGCCACACTACTCACAGGCCTACGAAACCAACCTACAGCCTCCCTAGGACACCTCCTACCTGAAGGCACACCTACCCCCCTAGTACCAGCACTAATTATAATCGAAACTATCAGCCTCTTTATCCGCCCACTAGCTCTAGGAGTACGCCTCACAGCAAACCTTACCGCAGGGCACCTGCTCATCCAACTTATCTCAACAGCCACCATTACCCTCCTCCCCATGATACCAATAGTATCCATCCTTACAGCCACCATTCTTCTCCTACTAACTATCCTAGAAGTAGCAGTTGCCATAATTCAAGCTTACGTCTTCGTCCTCCTACTAAGCCTCTACCTACAAGAAAATATCTAATGGCCCACCAAGCACACTCATACCATATAGTAGATCCAAGCCCATGACCTATCTTCGGAGCAACCGCTGCCCTACTCACCACATCAGGACTAATCATATGATTCCACTATAACTCATCACAACTACTAATCCTAGGATTAACATCAATCATCATAGTAATAACCCAATGATGACGAGACATCGTACGAGAAAGCACATTCCAAGGCCACCATACACTAACCGTCCAAAAAGGCCTACGATACGGAATAATTCTATTCATCACATCAGAAGTATTCTTCTTCCTCGGCTTCTTCTGAGCCTTCTTCCACTCTAGCTTAGCACCCACCCCAGAACTAGGCAGCCAATGACCCCCCACCGGAATCACACCCCTAAACCCACTAGAAGTCCCCCTCCTTAACACAGCTATCCTACTAGCCTCAGGCGTTACCGTAACCTGAGCACATCACAGCATCACAGAAGGAAACCAAAAGCAAGCAATCCAAGCATTAACACTTACCGTCCTATTAGGCTTATACTTCACTATCCTACAAGCAACAGAATACTACGAAGCACCATTCTCAATCGCCGATGGAGTCTATGGCTCCACCTTCTTCGTAGCAACAGGATTCCACGGACTCCATGTCATTATTGGATCCTCCTTCCTACTGGTATGCCTCCTACGGCTAGCCAAATTCCACTTCACACCTAACCACCACTTCGGATTTGAAGCAGCAGCCTGATACTGGCACTTCGTAGACATCATCTGACTATTCCTCTACATAACCATCTACTGATGAGGATCCTGCTCTCCTAGTATAACCATTACAATAGACTTCCAATCTATAGAATCTGGCAAAGCCCCAGAGAAGAGCAATAAACATAATCACATTTATACTCGCCACAACCCTTGCCCTCAGCATAGCCCTAACCTCATTAAACTTCTGAATCACCCAAACAAACCCAGACTCAGAAAAACTCTCACCCTACGAGTGTGGCTTTGACCCACTAGGGTCCGCTCGACTCCCATTCTCCATCCGATTCTTCCTCTGTAGCCATCCTATTCCTCCTATTTGACCTAGAAATTGCCCTCCTACTACCACTACCATGAGCTATCCAACTAAAATACCCAACCACCACCCTAACCTGAACATCTATCATTATCCTCCTACTAACCCTCGGCCTAATCTACGAATGAACACAAGGAGGACTAGAGTGAGCAGAGTAAGAAAGTTAGTCTAAAACAAGACAGTTGATTTCGACTCAACAAACCATAGCCCACCCTATGACTTTCTCCATGCCCCTCCTCCACCTAAGCTTCTACTCAGCCTTTACCCTAAGCAGCCTAGGATTAGCCTTCCACCGAGCACATCTTATCTCCGCCCTACTATGTTTAGAGAGCATAATACTATCAATATATATCGCCCTATCAACATGACCAATCGAAAACCAGTCACCATCATCTACCCTTATACCAGTCCTTATACTAACATTCTCCGCATGTGAAGCAGGTACAGGACTAGCAATACTAGTAGCCTCCACACGAACACATGGCTCCGACCACCTACACAACCTAAACCTCCTACAATGCTAAAAATCATCCTACCAACAACAATACTACTCCCAACAGCCCTCCTATCACCCCCTAAACTAATATGAACGAATACCACAATACACAGCCTCCTAATCGCCACCCTAAGCCTGCAGTGACTAACCCCATCATACCACCCATACAAGAACCTCAACCAATGAGCAGGCACCGACCAAACATCCTCACCCCTGCTAGTCCTATCCTGCTGACTCGTACCACTTATAATTCTAGCAAGCCAAAACCACCTACAACATGAACCCCTCACACGCAAACGAATATTCACAGCAACCCTAATCGCAGTACAACCCCTCATTATCCTAGCCTTCTCAACCACAGAGCTCATAATATTTTATATCTCCTTTGAAGCAACCCTTATCCCAACACTAATCCTAATCACACGATGAGGAAGCCAACCAGAACGCCTAAGCGCAGGCATTTACTTCCTCTTCTACACACTCATCAGCTCTCTACCACTACTAGTTGCTATCCTATACCTACACTCACAAACAGGCACCCTCCACCTCCTCACCCTAAAACTCTCCCCCCACCCTCTCCCACCAACACTAACCAACTACTGATCCAACCTCCTCCTAGACATTGCCCTACTCACAGCCTTTATAGTAAAAGCACCTCTATACGGTCTCCACCTATGACTCCCCAAAGCCCACGTAGAGGCCCCAATCGCAGGGTCCATACTACTTGCTGCTCTACTCCTAAAACTAGGTGGATATGGTATTATACGCATTACCTGCCTAATAAACCCCTCCCCAAACAACCTCCTACACTACCCATTTATTACCCTAGCCCTATGAGGTGCACTTATAACCAGCTCAATGTGCCTACGCCAAATCGACCTAAAATCACTCATCGCTTACTCCTCCGTAAGCCACATAGGCCTAGTTATCGCAGCATGTATAATCCAAACACACTGATCCTTCTCTGGAGCTATAATCCTCATAATCTCCCATGGTCTAACCTCCTCAATACTATTCTGCCTAGCTAACACCAACTATGAGCGCACACATAGCCGAACCCTCCTCTTAACCCGAGGACTACAACCCCTCCTCCCCTTAATAGCCACCTGATGGCTACTAGCCAACTTAACAAACATAGCCCTACCCCCCACTACAAACCTAATAGCAGAGCTAAACATCATAATTTCACTGTTCAACTGATCCCCCCCCACTATCATCCTAACCGGAACTGCCACCCTACTGACCGCCTCATACACCCTATTCATACTAACAACAACCCAGCGAGGAACCTTACCTCCACATATCACAACACTCCAAAACTCAACCACACGAGAACACTTACTCATAGCCCTACACCTCATCCCTATACTCCTACTAATCCTAAAACCAGAGCTAATCTCCGGACCCCTCTCATGCAAGTATAGTTTAAACCAAACATTAGACCGTGACCCTAAAAATAGAAGTTAAACCCTTCTTACCTGCCGAGGGGAGGCCCAACCAACAAGAACTGCTAACTCTTGCGCCTGAGTATAAAACCTCAGTCCCCTTACTTTTAAAGGATAAAAGCAATCCATTGGTCTTAGGAGCCACTTATCTTGGTGCAAATCCAAGTAAAAGTAATGGAAACAACCCTACTTCTCACCACCCTTATAATCCTAACGCTAACAATCATTCTAACCCCCACGCTCCTACCGCTCCTCTCAAAGAACTTCCAAAACTCCCCCAAAACCATCACCCTCACGACTAAAACTGCCTTCCTAACCAGCCTAGTACCAATAACAATCTTTATACAGTCAGGGTTAGACAGCATTACCTCATACTGAGAATGAAAATTCACCATAAACTTTAAAATTCCCATTAGCCTAAAGATAGACCAGTACTCAATACTATTCTTCCCCATCGCCCTATTTGTAACATGATCTATTCTACAATTTGCAATATCCTATATAACACCAGACCCACATATCACAAAATTCTTCTCCTACCTAACAACCTTCCTAATCGCAATACTAACACTAACCCTTGCCAACAATATCTTTCTACTCTTCATTGGCTGAGAAGGAGTAGGCATCATATCCTTTCTACTAATCAGCTGATGACATGGACGAATAGAAGCTAACACAGCAGCCCTACAAGCCGTACTTTACAACCGAATCGGAGATATCGGACTCATCCTAAGCATAGCATGACTTGCCTCTACCCTAAACTCCTGAGAAATACAACTACCTTTACCCACAGAAACCCCAACACTCCCCCTCCTAGGACTTATCTTAGCCGCCACAGGAAAATCAGCACAATTCGGCCTTCACCCCTGACTACCAGCTGCTATAGAAGGCCCCACCCCAGTCTCCGCCCTACTCCACTCAAGCACAATAGTAGTAGCCGGAATCTTCCTACTCATCCGCACTCACCCACTACTCAACACCAATAAAACTGCCCTAACCCTATGCCTATGCCTAGGTGCCATATCCACACTATTTGCCGCTATCTGCGCCCTCACACAAAATGACATCAAAAAAATCATTGCCTTCTCCACATCCAGCCAACTCGGACTAATAATAGTCACCATTGGGCTAAACCTCCCACAGCTAGCCTTCCTCCACATCTCAACCCATGCCTTCTTCAAAGCCATACTATTCCTATGCTCAGGATCAATCATCCACAGCCTAAACGGTGAACAAGATATCCGAAAAATAGGAGGCCTACAAAAAATACTCCCAACAACCACCTCATGCCTAACAATCGGAAACCTAGCACTAATAGGAACCCCCTTTCTAGCAGGATTCTTCTCAAAAGACCTTATCATCGAAAACCTAAACACCTCCTACCTAAACACCTGAGCACTACTCCTAACCCTCCTCGCCACAACCTTTACCGCCACATACAGCCTACGAATAACCCTCCTAGTACAAACAAAATCCACCCGCATACCAACAATCACCCCAATAAACGAAAACAATCCACAAATCACAAACCCAATTACTCGACTAGCCCTAGGAAGCATTACCGCTGGCCTCATTATCACACTATATATAACCCCAACACAAACCCCACCAATAACAATGCCCCTCTTAACAAAAACCGCAGCCATCGTAGTAACAACCCTAGGCATCCTCCTAGCCCTAGAACTCACAACCTCAACCCACACCATAACCCAGCCCAAACAAAACCACTACTCAAACTTCTCCTCCACACTAGGATACTTCAACCTCCTAACCCACCGCCTAAGCTCTACAACACTACTAAGCACCGGACAAAAAATCGCCAACCACCTAATTGATCTATCATGATACAAAAAAATAGGACCAGAAGGCCTCGCCAACCTACAGACTATAGCAGCCAAAACCTCAACCACACTGCACAAAGGACTAATCAAAGCATATCTAGGATCCTCCGCACTATCCATCCTAATCACCCTACTACTCCTATAAACCTACCTTAATGGCCCCCAACCCACGAAAATCCCACCCCCTACTAAAGATAGTAAACAACTCCCTAATTGACCTACCAACCCCCTCAAACATCTCCGCCTGATGAAACTTTGGGTCCCTCCTAGGAATCTGCCTAACAATCCAAATCCTAACTGGCCTACTCCTAGCCGCCCACTACACCGCAGATACCTCCTTAGCCTTCTCATCCGTAGCTAACACATGCCGAAATGTACAGTACGGATGACTAATCCGTAACCTACATGCAAACGGAGCCTCACTCTTCTTTATCTGCATCTACCTCCACATCGCCCGAGGCTTCTACTATGGCTCATACCTATACAAAGAAACCTGAAACACAGGAATTATCCTCCTACTCGCCCTTATAGCAACTGCTTTCGTCGGCTACGTCCTACCATGAGGCCAAATATCATTCTGAGGAGCTACAGTCATCACAAACTTATTCTCCGCTATCCCATACATCGGACAAACACTAGTTGAATGGGCCTGAGGCGGATTCTCCGTAGACAACCCCACCCTAACACGATTCTTTGCCCTACACTTCCTCCTACCATTCATAATCACCGGCCTAGTTATCATCCACCTAACCTTCCTTCACGAATCAGGATCAAACAACCCCCTAGGCCTCCAATCAAACTGCGACAAAATTCCATTCCACCCATACTTCTCCCTAAAAGACCTACTAGGATTCACCATCATACTCCTCCTACTCACTACCCTCGCCCTATTTTCACCCAATCTACTAGGAGACCCCGAAAACTTCACCCCAGCAAACCCCCTAACAACCCCCCCACACATCAAACCCGAATGATACTTCCTATTCGCATACGCAATTCTACGATCAATCCCCAATAAGCTAGGCGGCGTCCTAGCCCTAGCCGCTTCCGTACTAATCCTATTCCTAAGCCCTCTTCTCCACAAATCTAAACAACGCACCATAGCCTTCCGACCTGCCTCTCAACTCTTATTTTGAACACTAGCCGCCAACCTATTTATCCTAACATGAGTGGGAAGCCAACCAGTAGAACACCCATTTATTATCATTGGACAGCTAGCCTCACTAACCTACTTCACCATCATCCTAGTCCTATTTCCCCTTACCTCCTTCCTAGAAAACAAACTCCTTAACTAAACTCTAGTAGTTTACAAAAAACATTGGTCTTGTAAACCAAAGAACGAAGATCCACCCCTTCTTAGAGTTAAATCAGAAAAAGGGGATTAAACCCCTATCACCAACTCCCAAAGCTGGCATTTTATATTAAACTATCTTCTGACTAAACCGCCCGAATAGCTCCACGAGACAAGCCTCGTACAAGCTCTAACACAACAAACAGGGTCAACAGCAACCCCCAACCAGCCACCAAAAATATCCCCACCCCACAGGAATAAAACAAAGCCACCCCACCAAAATCCAACCGAACAAAAAGCACCCCAACACTATCAACAACATCTACCCCAAACCCTCCACCCCCCCACCCCCAAACAGCAAACCCCATACAAACACCCAAAGCAAGCCCAAAAGCATACCCTACAACACGTCAACCACCCCAAACCTGAGGAAAGGGATCAGCCGCTAACGAAACAGAGTACACAAAAACCACCAACATCCCACCCAAATAAACCATAAAAAGCACCAGAGATACAAAAGAGACCCCCAAACTCACCAGTCACCCGCACCCTACAATAGAACCAAAAACCAACCCTACAACACCATAGTAAGGAGAAGGGTTAGAAGCCACTAAAAGCGCTGCCAAAACAAACCCAACCCCTAAAAACAGTACAAAATAGGCCATAGAGTTCCCACTTGGAATTAACCCAAGCTCTATGGCCTGAAAAACCATCGTTATATACCTTAACTATGGGAACTCCAATAATAAACACCCACCCCCTTCACTAATGGACCCCCCAGGGCCCTATATAACTAATCGGACCCCCCCTACCCCCCCACAGTACTGCGGGTTAGTTTAATACAGGTTATGTCTATCGGGCATTCAACAATGGTCCCTTATACATTGCATTAACTTTATAGTAGACTGGAGACTTAATGTTCTATCCCATGCTTTGTATTATCGGATACGTTGGTTGATACAGCTCGGTTTTGCTTCTCGTAACAGAAGGTATTAACGTTTTGAGGTCATACGTACCTGGAAACAGGTCTCTCTTGATGCGCTAGCTTCAAGGACTGGGTTATTTATTGATTGGGCCTCTCACGAGAAATCACCAACTCGACGTAAGTAAGGTTTATCACGACTAGCGTCAGGATCATTCTTTCCCCCTACACCCCTTGCACTACTTGCACTTTTGCGCCTCTGGTTCCTCGGTCAGGACCATCACCTGGTTGATTCACCACACTATTACCTCCACAGGCTCATTTGGTTCGTTATCTATGTACTCCTTGCCTCGTAATCGCAGCATCTTGGAGATACCTAGCGCCTCTGGTATTTTTTCTCTTCTCAGTAACTTCACTCTGCCCTCCGGTGCAGCGGGTAAATACAATCTGTTGACGTGGGTGCCGGTGGACTTCGGTCGATTTCTCACCTTCAAGGGTTGATGTAATGAGACGGTTGGAGTATTTGTGGTATCATATCAACACTGATGCACTTTTTCTGACAACTGGTTAATGGTTATATCACTCTCCTACTAACAGGTATTATTCTTTTAATGGTTGTGGGACATGAATTTATCAATTTGTTACAATTTGTTACACCATCCTAATTACCAATCATTATCAAATAAGGCTAGGAAATTCCGAATAAAGCCTTTTCAAACTTTTGACAAAATTTTTGTTTTTAACAAACGTTTGAACAAACAAACATCTCCCTCGAACTGTGATTCATTTCAAGACACATTTTGTTCGTCAACGTTTCTTGTCTGCTTACGTTCCACCTCCAATATCCATTCAATTTATTTGTTTAACATTCAACTTGTTCTTATTCCTTGCATCTAAATATCCAATACTTTATCGTTTAAAGCTTCGTACTATTTAGTTTGTTTTTCGCACGTTTACAACTACAACCCCCCAACCTAAACAACCAACCTACCTACCCTCACCAAACCCACCACCCCGTAACCTACCATTACTTACCTAACCAACCCCACCCCAACCTAGACCCTAAACACTCCAACAAACAAGAAACAAAACAAACAACACCTTAAAACCCT